CTTACTGTCTGCTCTTGATTCAACACACTTCCACTGTAGTGTCCGAGTAGATACTGTTACTTTCTCTCGAACCATAGTAATATTATTTGATCAAATTGTTGAATTATTTTTTTCTCTTGAAATCTCTTCAATGTTTACACACGTCTTTTTTTGGGGGGCCTACAGCCATTATGTGGCATAGGGGTTACATCCCGTATGAAACTTAATAATATGCCACTTCTACGAATAGCTCTTAATGCCGCATCTCTCCCGAGACCCGGCCCCTTTATCATGACTTCTGCTCGTTGCATACCTTGATCCACCACTGTCCGAATAGCATTTCCCGCTGCGGTTTGGGCGGCAAATGGTGTCCCTCTTCTTGTACCCTTGAATCCACAAGTACCGGCGGAGGACCAAGAAATTACTCGACCTCGTACATCTGTAACAGTCACAATGGTATTGTTGAAACTTGCTTGAACATGAATAACTCCCTTTGGTATTCTACGCACATTCTTACGTGAACCAATACGTCTATTTCTACGTGAACCAACTTTTGGTATAGGTTTTGCCATATTTTATCATCTCGTAAATAAAAGTAAGAGATATATGGATATATCCATTTCATGTCAAAACAGATCTTGGTTTTTTACTGATTTTTTTGTACATCTGTACATCAGGTCCTTTCGATTTCGAGAGTCCTTTTTGTTTTAGAAGGATTATCCTTGTCTTTGTTTATGTCTCGGGTTGGAACAAATTACTATAATTCGTCCCCGCCTACGGATCAATCTACATTTTTCACAAATTTTACGAACAGAGGCCCTTATTTTCATATTTGTCACCCCTTTTCTTAATTCAGAATCTACTTAATTGGAAGAAAATAAATTTCTTAAAATCTTTAACTTCGAATTGTATCCCCACGAAAGAATGTTGAAATTGAAAAAACCACCAAATTATGTGAGTCTTTACTTTAGAGTATACAAAAGAGTATACAAATTATATGTCCTTTAGTTGAATCATAAGAACTTACCACAATTTGGATTCTATTTACTGGTAGTATACGTATAAAATTACGTTGAACCCTTCCCGAAGCAAAAACCGGAATCCTATTTTCATTATCTAAACGAACTAGAAACATACATACCGTTGGGACGTAGTTCAGTAATTAAAACCTCGCGAATCTTTTTTTTCTTTCATTCCAGGGAAAACGGCCTTGAAGTATCAACGAATCTAAGAGGCATAGTATTAGAAACCTACCCTTTACCTTTTTTTCACAAAACAAATAGGCAAGTTCCGCATATAATTCGGCTATCAGAAAGATTACCATATATAACACAAAATTTCTCCGCCGATTCCTTCTATTCGAGCCTCTCGGTCTGTCATTATACCTCGAGAAGTAGAAAGAATTACAATCCCCATTCCGCCTAAAATTCTCGGAATTCGTTGATAGTTAGAATAGATTCGTAGGCCAGGCCGGCTGATCCGTTTTAAATTTAAAACAGTTCTATACGCTCCTTTCCTATTTCTCCTATGTCGTAGGGTTAAAACTAAAAAAAAATTATTGCTTTCTTGATGTTTTCTCACGTTTTCAATAAAACCTTCTCGTAAAAGGATTTTAACAATATTTTCAGTGATGTAAGTAGATGGTATTCGAACTGTTCTTTTTTCATTCATGTCAGCATTTCGTATAGAGGTTATTATGTCAGCAATAGTGTCTTTACTCATGATAAACTAAGATTATAGTTGCCCCCGAATTTTGATATAATCAACATGCTCTTTTTATTTTTTTTTTTTTTGAATTCATAAATATTTATGAATTTTTAAAGGTATATACGTGATATAGAAAAAATCTACTAAATTAAATTAATCTATTTCATTCCTATTTCATTCAAATACTATAAACTACATCACAGTCTTCCCTTATAATACTTCAGGTGCTAATGAAACGATTTTAGTGAAATTTAACTGTCTTAATTCCCGGGGGATCGCGCCAAAAATTCGGGTTCCTTTTGGATTTCCTTCTTGATCAATAACAACTGCAGCATTGTCATCATATCGTATTATCATACCGTTGTCGCGTTTGAGTTCTTTACAAGTACGTACAATTACAGCTCGGATCACTTCCGATCTTTCTAGAGGTGTATTTGGTACTGCTTCTTTGATTACAGCAACAATAACGTCACCAATATGAGCATATCGTCGATTACTAGCTCCTATGATTCGAATACACATCAATTTTCGGGCCCCGCTGTTATCCGCTACATTCAAATGGGTTTGAGGTTGAATCATATCGTTTTTTTTTTTTGTCTTTTTCAATGTAAGGGGTGAAATAAAAAAAAGAAATATTGTTTGTTCAAAACAAAACAAGAACCCTGCAATTGTTTTTTTATACAAAAAAGGATTTCCTTTGGTTCTTCCTATCCTATACCGAAAGAATGAATTGGGTTCGTATCGGCATTTTGGATGCCGCTATTGAAATAGCCCTTCTAGCTATATTTTCTGCTACTCCGCTCATTTCATAAAGTATTCTGCCGGGTTTAACAACAGCTACCCAATATTCGGGCGATCCTTTCCCCGAACCCATACGTGTTTCTGTAGGTCTTACTGTAACGGGTTTGTCTGGAAATATACGTACCCATATTTTTCCACCACGGCGTGCATTTCGTGTCATTGCTCTCCGACCCGCTTCTATTTGTCGAGATGTGATCCAAGCGGGTTCAAGCGCTTGAAGAGCATATCTACCAAAGCAAATACGATTACCTCGATAAGATATTCCTTTCATTCTTCCTCTATGTTGTTTACGGAATCTGGTTCTTTTGGGGTTATAGTTGATGGTTGTTTATCAATTCCACCCATCTCTACTACAGAACCGGACATGAGAGTTTCTTCTCATCCAGCTCCTCGCGAATTAAACGATTAAAAAATAATATACGTGGTGAAAAATATACTGAATCGGGGGATTCTTTTAAATTTCATTTAAAAAATAATAAAATTTATTTTCTTTTGATATTTGATATATAATTAAACACGTATTCTTTTTTTAGATAATGTCGTTTAGGTATTGGGTATAACGTTATAATGAATCTTTATTTTATTTTTCTTTTTATTATCCTATCGAATTGACTCAAATTTCTAAAAAAAAAATCCGCGGGCGAATATTTACTCTTTCAACATTCAGTTGTAAGATTAGTCTATGACATGACCTTTCAAAAAAAAATGAATTGGTTTCTGGTTCGTTCCGCCATCCTACCCAATGAATCATTAGGATTCGTTTTCAATAGAATCTTATGCATTCACAGGTTCTGTCGTTCCCACCACCTCTCGAGTAATGATTAGGTCTGAATTTTACAACGGAGCCCCTAATGAAATGTATTTTTGAGTCAACCCTCTCAGTCTTTATTGACTCGGGGCTCTTTTTTTTTGTTCTATCCACGTATTTGTCTAATTATGGATCAATTCAGTATTGATGCTTTATTACATTCCCTTTTATGAGATGACTCATAGACCGTACATATTGGAATCATATATCGTTGATATTCTTTTTCTATCTTTCTCTCGCCTTTCCATTTATCTGTATACTTTTATTTTTTTTTATGCAAAAATATTTCAGTTGCTACAACGATATGACTTATATATCATATTTTTACTGGTTCTTTCTTTATATCCAGATAATGCGAAGCGATGAGTTGGTTATTAGTTCTATAGTTATTAGTTCGTATTATGGGTTGTTCCATTTTTTTGAATCCTAATCCTAAAAAAACTGACGAGTCACACACTAAGCATAGCAATTATATAAAACGATTAATCTAATTTTTATTTAACCTTATAGAATTGTTCATTTTTTTTTTTATCACTAAATAGAACTAAATACAAATCAAGAAAATGCTTATTATTCCTCGTCTACAAATATCCAAATTTTGATACCTAAAACCCCATAGATAGTTCGAACTGCGTAGGAACAATAATCTATTTTGGCTCGAATGGTTTGGAGAGGAACCCTACCTTCTCTGATCCATTCGACACGTGCAATTTCTTTTCCGTCGATACGCCCTGCAATTTGTACTTGAATCCCTTTTGTACCTGCCTGTTCAGTTAATTCAATAGCTTTTTTCATTGCTTTGCGAAATGAAACTCTATTCTTTAATTGTCCGGCTATAAATTCTGCAAGAATATTAGGGTGCCCATAAGGGTTTACAATTCTTGTAATAGCAATGTTGAGTTTTCGGTTTACACAATTGAGTTCTTTTTGTACATTGAACTGTAATTCTTCTATTTTTCGAGTCCTATCTTCTATTAATAACTTGGGGAATCCCATATAGATTATGACCTGAATCAAATCGATTCTTTTTTGAATCTCTATACGTGCAATTCCCTCGACATTAGAGGATATTTTAAGATTTTTTTGTACATAATTTTTGATACAATCTCGTATTTTTTGATCTTCTTGTAGATCCTCGGAATAATTTTTTGGTTGTGCAAACCAAAGAGAATGATGACCTTGGGTTGCACCAAGTCTGAAACCAAGTGGATTTATTTTTTGTCCCATAGTCCCCCACTACTATATATATCGTGAAACGTCATATCTGTGTGTGTTTTTTTTTTATCCATTCGGGTTTTTTTAAGCATAACATAATATAGCGTATTTGTAGTTTTTCTAAACTAGAATATTCTTTCTTTAAATATCCCTCAGCTCCAATTTATAGGTTTTCCTTTTATCTATTTCTAGTTGTTCATCTACAGATATATCTTTCAATACAATAGTTATATGACAGGTGGATCTTCTTATCGGATAACCCCGCCCTCGAGCTCGGGGTTTTAGTTTTTTTACAGTCGTACCCTCGTTGACTTCCGCTTTACTAATGATTAAACTTGTTTCGTTGAAACCCTTATTGTGATTAGCATTTGCTGCTGCAGAATAAACCAATTTTAAAATGGCATAACATGCTCGATAAGGCATTAGTTCTAGTATCATAAGTGTTTCTTCATAGGAACGCCCACGAATTTGATCAATTACTCTTCTCGCT